AGATAAACCTAACAGGGTATTTCAATAATAAAATCAAGAGAGTAGGATTCGAACCTACGACTTTTCACTCCCAAAGCGAACACGCTACCACTACGTTATCTCTCGAACACTTAAACCTCTTTAGCAAAATATAGCAGTTAACGATCAACTTCTCCAAAAACAATATCTTGTGTACCTATAATGGTCACTACATCGGCCAACATGTGAGATTTAGCCATAAAATTAAGACCCTGTAAATGCGAAAATCCTGGAGCTTTAATTTTGCACCTATATGGCCGATTACTCCCATCAGACACCAAATAAACACCAAATTCACCCTTGGGTGCTTCTGTAGCCGTGTAAGTCTCACCAAGTGGCACCGAAACACCCTCCGTATATAACTTAAAATGATGAATTAAAGATTCCATACTTTGCTTCACATCACTCCGAGACGGGGGAGATATTTTCGCATCATCCACTTTAACACCCCCCATTGGCATATTATTAATGCATTGGTGAATAATGCTTAAAGATTGACGCATCTCTTCAACTCGTGCCAAATACCGATCATAACAATCGCCAGTTTTACCAACAACTCCTTTAAACCTCAAATCAGAATAAATTTCATAGGGCTCGTTTTTTCTTAAATCCCATCTAACCCCCGAACCCCTAAGCATAACACCCGAAAATCCCCAATCAATGGCCTCTTCCGCCGTAACGACTCCAATATCTACTAACCTTTCTTGCCATATTCGATTATCTGTGAGCATTTCTTCCATTTCATCCAACCTTTGACCAAACTGGCCCACAAAAGCATAAATATCATCGAGTAATCCCAAGCTGATATCTTGGCTTACACCCCCGGGTCTAAAATAACTTGCATGCATACGAGCACCACTGACTCTTTCATAAAACTCCATTAGTTTTTCTCTTTCCTCGAATGACCACAAAAACGGGGTCATAGCACCGACATCCATAGCGTGACAACCAACCGCCAACAAATGATTTAATATCCTTGTAATTTCAGCAAAAAGAACTCTAATAAACTGAGCACGTTTCGGTATACTTACTTGTAATAAATTTTCAACAGCCAAAACATATGTGTGTTCTTGACACATCATTGACACATAATCCAAACGATCAAAATACGGCAAGGCTTGAACAAAGGTTTTAGACTCAATTAATTTTTCGGTACCCCGATGAAGTAATCCAATATGAGGATCAGCCCGCTGTACCACCTCGCCATTTAACTCTAAAATTAAACGAAGAACCCCGTGTGCTGCCGGGTGCTGAGGCCCAAAATTTATTGTAAAATGTTTTAACTTTTTTTCAAATTCTTTTTTTTTTTTAACCATCAAATAGCCAACAACAAACTTAGCGCCAGCAGGATTTGAACCTACGACCTCCAGGGCATGAGCCTGGTGAGCTAACCTAACTGCTCTATAACGCAAACTTTTTATTTGCACATAATTAAAACTTTAAGAAGCCATGGTTCCCAGAAAAACTAGTATGTGTGGCTACCTAGACGAGGACACTCGAATTCGATAAGGGTTCGGGTATAAATCTAGGCATAGAAACAAATTTCTTAATATACGTGTATTCCAGCCGCAGGTTCCCCTACGACTACCTTGTTACGACTTCATCCCAGTTGTTTACCTGTCCTTTAAAAGAAACTTCCTTGTTTGCCCTCTATAATATTTTTTATTTTGTATTATTTCTAATAAAGCTTAAAAGGTTTATTCCAAAATCTTCCAGCCAAGTCAACTTCCAGGACGTGACGGGCGGTGTGTGCAAGGCCCAGTGACATATTCACCGCGACATCCTGATCCGCGATTACTAGTGATTCCAACTTCATAAGGGCGAGTTGCAGCCCTCAATCCGAACTAAGAAAAGATTTAAAGATTGGCTTTGAATTACGTCTTTGCAACTTATTGTTCTTCCCATTGTAGCACGTGTGTAGCCCAGTTCATTAGGGCCATGAGGACTTGACCTCATCCCTACCTTCCTCCCGCTTATGGCTGGCCGTCTCTTATAAATTTTTATCCTCTATTGAAGTAAAAAAAAAAAGATAAGGGTTGCGCTCAGTTACAGGAATTAACCGTACATCTCACGACACGAGCTGACGACAGCCATGCAACACCTGAAAGTCCCAAAATTCAAAACGTCTCCGCAAGAATGACAGACTTACTAGAACTGGTAAGGTTGCGCGCGTATTATCGCATTAAACCACATGCTCCACCACTTGTTTGAACCCCCGCCAATTCCGTTGATTTTTAAGCTTGCGCTCGTACTCCTCAGGCGGAATGCTTAATGCCTTAGCTATAGCTTCTAGTAATCTAAAAACTAGCATTCATCGTTGACAGCATAGACTACCAGGGTCTCAAATCCTGTTCGCTACCTATGCCTTCGTCCCTCAGCGTCAGTACTGAACTAGATAATTGCTTTCGCATTTGATGTTCGTTTCCACTTCTATGGATTTTACCCCTCGTTGAAAAATTCCATTATCCTTTATCAGACTCAAGCTCTTCTGTATTAAAGACCTTTCTTTAGTTTAGCTAAAGGATTTGACCTATAACGTGACAAAGAGCCACCTACGGACCCTTTACGCCCAGTTATGACGAATAAGGCTAGCCCCCTTCGTATTACCGCGACTGCTGGCACGAAGTTAGTCGGGACTTATTCTTAACTTAATGTCATTATCCTCAGTTAAAAAAGAGGTTTACAACCTTAGCCTTCAATCCCTCACCAAGCCTTGCTGGATCAAGCTTTCGCTCATTGTCCAATATTCCTTACTGCTGCCTTCAAATGAAACCTGGGCCTTGTCTCAGTCCCAGTGTGGTTGATCGTCCTCACAGACCAACTAAGCATCTTTGGCTCGGTAGGCCTAACCCAACCGACTACCTAATACTAAATCTAATCATCCCCAACCGGCGTACCTTTTATAATTTATTTGGTATTTTTCCAATTGTTTCTCCCCTGAGAGATAGAATTATTCCAAAGTTAAGGGTAGATACTGACTTTCTACTCACCCGTACGCTATGGCGCAAAACCATTCAACTCGCATGTATTCAAGCAGGCTTATAGCCTTCACTCTGAGCTAGGATCAAACTCAGCTTATTTAATTATCTAAAATTAGACAATTTATTGTAATTACACCTCCTCAATATCCTTATGTAAAAATAAATAGGTACCTTGTAAGGTGCGAAAATCTTTAACCAACACTTAGTTCTGCCTTATCTTAATATTACGGGTAAATTACTTAAAGATTATTAATTTTTGTACATCACGTGAAAAGGATTACACTTATAACTGTTTGTTAAATCGCTCAACAAAACTTGTAATTTCTGTTTGTTCTTTAGGACCCTTCCCGGTCCAAACAAAATGATTGTCAATATCCAAAGTTATTATTTTAAATAATTCTGGTAAAATATTATCTTCGTAAGCAAAGCGAAAACTACCATCCGACAAGATATAACCTAATAATTTTCGTTGAACTTTTATTCTCATAAATAAATTTAGGATAAGGTAGGATTCGAACCCACGGCAGTTTGTCTGCGTCAGTTTTCAAAACTGGTGCCATAAACCACTCGGCCACTTATCCCTCTGTAGTTGAACTCTAACCTAATAAGTTATTAGAAACTTTAACTTTACATTTAACTTCATTTAAAAAAGTTAATATGTGCAGATATGCTAAAATGTTAGAAGGTTTATTGCTTTCTACGTAAAAATACATCCGGTGCTCACGTTTCTCAAATTGGTCTTTAGACCTCTTATTTCCCAAAGGGGACCTTAGCAGTGTAAACTTTTTAATATTAATAGATAATCCTCTATGCCTTTGAAAAAACGGCAACAAAAATAATAATAATTTCAAACTTTTTATATTTGCAGACGAAGACCAAACTTCGCATTTATAAACGATATTGCCCGAAAAACTCATCAGGTAATACAGGATTCGAACCTGCAAAAACACATATAACCAAGTTACCCTTTTACTATTTGGAGATAGAGAGATTTGAACTCTCAACTTTACGCTTGCAAAGCGTACACTCTACCAATTAAGTTATATCCCCCTCTAATTGATTAACCGACGAAAAAGACGGGATTCGAACCCGCGGCCACTGGTATGACAAACCAGTACTCTACCATCTGAGCTACTTTTTCTGAAATATGACCTTCTAAGGGAGATGGTGGGATTCGAACCCACGCCACATTAAAAATATAGATTGATTTAGCAAACCAAGGCTATCAGCCACTCAGCCACATCTCCTATATAGTTTGTAAAAACTTTTAAATATTAACGCGACTCTTCCGTAAATCTTAAATTCTTATTTCTTGCTTTAAGACTAAACGCCAAAGAAGGAAGCATAAAACGTAAAATTATAAAATAAAAATTAAAAACAATAAGGACTAACCAAAAAACTTGATTAAAGAAAGTTATAGTATCGAATTGAGGCATCTAAATATTATTTTAATAATGCTAGCAAATTCTATTAATAATACAGGTAAAATAAATTGTTATAGGCTATAAAATATCAAAAACCTAAAAACTTTACCAAGAAGACTTACGCATTCCAAGAAAGAAACCTCGAGAGGCTAAACGACGAAACTCCAATCTAGATAATTTATACACATTAATGACAGAACGGGATCTATGTGTTTCAACACATCTATTCTTAACCCGACATATACTACTTTGCCGAGGCAACTTTGATTTTTCTAACTGAGCCCACCAACGTAAAAAAATATTTAAATTTTGATTAGCCGCGACAACATTAAGCGTTTTGCGCTTTGACTCTTGTAAAAAAAATAAATTACGCCTTTTATAATCCTGATTTTTCATTCCCAATCCAAGCTACCTATTTGCCAAGCGTATATAAATCCGATAACAAGTTCAAAAAGAAAATCAATTACAGACCAATAACCAATTGGCGGCAATTGACTTAAAGAAGCGGCCCAAGGAAAAATAAAAACTGTTTCTATATCAAAAAGAAGAAAAAGAATAGCTACAAGATAAAACCGAACATCAAATGCATTACGAGCATCTTCGTAAGGATCAAATCCGCACTCATATGAAGACAATTTTTCATTGTCTGATTCAGCTAAAGCTAAGGTATAAGAAGCTCCAAAAATAATAGAAGCCAGTATAAGACTAAAACATAAATAGATTAAAGCTGGGGAATACTCTCGCAAAAAAAACATGAGATTATTGACTAAAAATAAAACCGGACCAACATACTGGACAAAGTTCAATAATTCCACCGGACGTTTCTGTTTTAAGTACATTTTCCTTAAACATACCAATCTCAGAATTACCCCCACGATTGGAAGTACCTATTATATCACTACCACCAATTAAAGAAGTGTACCGGACACAACGAGTACAGACGATACAACGCCTTAAAACCGTTTTTATGAGGCTACCCCAAAAAGTGTCACCTAACGACTTTTTAAAAAAAAAAAATCTTCCTCGATCTGAACCGTAGTTAAAGCTTTGCTCTTGAAGTTCGCACTCACCACCTTGATCACATACAGGACAATCGAGAGGATGATGTAAAAGCAAAAATTCCATGACAAATTCTTGCGCTTTGTGTACTAAAGCCGTGTTAGTAAAAATTCTCATATTTGGCAGAAAGGGTAAAGCGCAAGAAGCTTGGGGTTTTGGGGAATTACCAACCTCTACAAGGCACATTCTGCAGTTACCTGCAATAAAAAGTTTATCATGATAACAAAATCTAGGTATTTTAACACCAGCGGCTTCACATGCTTGAATAACAGTAGACCCCTTTTTTACCCAAATTAAAAGTTCATTTATAGTAATGTTAATCATTTTAAGAAGCACCTTTTAAATTATGCCAGTTCAAAGAATTAGTGAAAGACTTATCCTTGACCATAAAAATAGCATTTTTCGATTCTCTACCTAATTGTTTATGCAAAGAATCCGGACAATTTTTTTGAAGTGTTAAACTAATGGCCCCAACCATGGCTATTAAAAGAACAACTCCAGCAATTATCAGCAAGATAGCATGGGTGGAATACAAAAGATAACTGGGATCATTCAAAGCAGAAGAAGAATCAAAATTAACAAACCATGAAGTGTTATTTAAAAAAGAACCACCTACAATATCATTATAAAAACACAAATAAAAAAAGTCAGCAAGATCTCTATCGAATAAAATATTGATCGTTGTTTTTAAATTATCCTCACTTTGCACCAAGTTAAAAGACGCTAAAATAGATATAACCCAGCTAGCTCCTGATTGTAACAAAAAAAGTAAATCATAGGAACTTCCTATAAAAACCGTAAAAAAAAAAAAAAGAAAACTACTAATAAAAAAAAACTGTTTTTGCCCAGAAGACCACACAGTCTCAATAGCCTTAACATCTAACATCATAACAACGAATAATACTAAAACAGCTATAGCACCTGCGTAAACCAAAAGAAATAATAAAGCCATAAATTCGACACCTAGTAGGAAAGAAATGGCTGATCCTAAAAAAAAAAGTAAAACTAAATAAAGGCCGCTGTAAACAGGATTTTGCGTGCTAGTCACTTTAACACCCAAACCAGCCCCAAGAATCATAAGGGATATAAAAATTATAGGGTCAACCATAATATAGAGAATAAAAGCAACACCCCAACTCGCAAAGAAGGAAAACCAAATAAAAACCATAATCCAAACAAAAGATTACCCCAAACAAAAATAACTAAATAATGGTATAAATATCCAGAATGCCAGACACGTGCCTGCTGTACTTGACTTGTCAATATATTTGATAAACCAAAAGGACCTAAACTTTCAATAAGACCACGATCAATAGATTTATAAGTAAAGTGATATCCGAAATCAAGTATATTCTGACTTATAAATTCATTATAAATTTTATCAAAAAACCATTTTCGGCTTAAAAAAATATAAAACTTACGCCCTACTATAGAAGTTTTCCAAAAATACATATTGTGATTGTAATACCGATACAATATAAACGATAAAACACCACCGGCAATACTAAAACACAATGGAAGAATCTTTGAAAAAATTGACATAAATTCAGCATCAATTAAACTTAAATTGGATGGAAGACAAAATAGGGAACCACCCCAAAAATTAGTACCTAACCCTATAAACAAATCGCGGCTAAAATACCCGATAAAAATACTAGGTATTGCCAATAAACCTAACACAAACCCTATGGCCTTACCCCCTTCTGATGCGGAAAGTAATAGTTTACGACTACCATTAGGCTCCACTAAAAAACATAGAGCAATTAACCTAATTGAATAAAAAGCCGTACAAAAAGCAGCAAAACTCCCCAACCAATAGCTAAAATGTGAAGGAACCGAATAAGTCGCATATGCTATTTCAAGAATAACATCTTTAGAATAAAATCCTGTTAAGAAAGGCATACCCATTAAAGCCAATGAACCAATTACCATCATCGCATAAGTAAATGGTAATAGGCGGCGCAAGCCACCCATTTTTCTCATATCTTGTTCGTCTCCTACGGCATGTATCACCGAACCTGCGCTAAGGAAAAGAAGAGCTTTAAAAAAAGCATGATTAGCTAAATGAAAAACAGCAACTGAATAATTGGACAAACCACAGGCAAATATCATATAGCCCAGCTGACTACACGTAGAATACGCGATAACTCGTTTAAGATCATTTTGAACCAAAGCTGTAGTGGCTGCAAAAAAAGCAGTCATACCACCTACCACACTTATAAGCATAAGAGCCCCTGAACAATATTCTAAAAGAGGAGAACAACGGGCTAATAAAAAAACACCTGCGGTCACCATCGTCGCTGCATGAATAAGAGCTGAAACTGGTGTAGGGCCTTCCATCGCATCAGGCAACCAAGTGTGTAAACCAAGCTGTGCTGATTTACCAACAGCACCAATAAATAGAAGAACCCCTATAAGATCTAAAGCCTTAAATTTTATATTTAAAAAAGACAAAGTACAAGACGTTAATTGAGGAGAAAACGCAAAAACTGTGGCATAATCTAAAGCGCCAAAACAAATAAAAATCGTAAAAATACCTAAAGCTAATCCGAAATCCCCAATTCTATTAACTATCATAGCCTTTATGGCGGCTTTATTAGCTTGTATTCGAGTAAACCAAAAATTAATAAGTAAATAAGAACAAAGACCAACACCCTCCCACCCAACAAACATTTGAACAAAATTATCAGCAGTTACCAATACTAGCATAAAAAATGTAAACAACGACAAATAACTCACAAAACGTGGCAGGTGTGGGTCTTCCCCCATATATTCTATAGAGTATATATGAACCAAAGTCGAAATAAAGGTAACAACAATAAGCATCACGACAGTTAAACTATCGAAACAAAAAGCCCACTCGACATGAAAAGAGTCTGATTCCAACCAAGTCATTAAAGAAAGGTAGGTGCCACTTCCTGCCAGCCCTACTTCGTAAAACGACAAACAGCTTAAACAAAAAGTTAAACCCACGCAGAATACTGTGATAAAACAAGAACCGTGTACCCCGATAAAACGTCCAAAAAACCCTGATATAATAGACCCTAAAAGGGGTAAAAAAACTATGTTTAAATACATTTCAGTTCTTTACGGGCCTTGAACCCGCACCTTCATCTCATAGAGACAATATCCTAACCATTAGACGAAAAGAACTTAAGATTACCAACAAATAACCCCTACAAATATCGCGCTCAATTATTTACACCCACAAGTCAACCCATACCAAATTCGAAACTGATGCATGCATTGCGGAAAAAAAGAGATCTGGATATAAACCCATAAAAACCGTACCTACCAGCAATGGTAGAAAAACTACGAATTCCCTGTAGTTTAAATCACAACCTACAAGTTTAATATTACCATAAGCTATTCTATTAAATAACCAAAGGGAATAAACACCCCCGAGAATCATAGATGTAGCTGCAAAAAAACACGCTGTCGTATTGGCATCAAAAGCCGATACTAACAAAAGAAATTCCCCAACAAAACTAGAGGTCCCTGGTAAGCCTAGATTAGCCATTGTAAAAAAAAGAAAAACTATTATGAAAATGGGCATTGTATGCGTTAACCCCCCATAATAATTAATACCTCTGGTATGCCACCTGTCATAAAGAACCCCAATTATAAGGAATAGGGCGGAAGAAACAAACCCGTGACTTAAACTTTGTAATATTGCGGCCTCTACCCCGATTACCGTGCCACTAAATAGCCCTATCATAACTAAATTCATATGAGCAACCGATGTATATGCGATTAGCCGTTTTAAATCCGTTTGACGAATAGCTGTCAAAGACGTATAAACTACACCCAAAACGCTTAGACTAAAAACAAACGGTGTAAAATAGATACACGCTTGAGGAAAAAGACCCAATGAAAAACGCAAAAATCCATAAGACCCCAATTTTAAAAGAATCCCTGCTAAAATGACCGAACCCGCCGTAGGTGCTTCCACGTGAGCTTCCGGTAACCAAATATGAACTGGCAACATCGGTACTTTAGCCGCAAAAGATGCAAAAAAGGCTAACCACAACCACCTTTGATTATAATTAGAAAACTTTGTAATTGATAATATTTCATAACTGGTGCTGCCAACGGACAAGTATATATACACAACCCCAACAAGCATAAACAACGATCCAAATAGTGTGTACAAAAAAAACATATAGGCAGCTCTGATTTTACGCTGACGTGAACCATATATACCAATAACTAGAAACATCGGTATTAAAACGGCTTCAAAAAAAATATAAAAAAATAAAAGATCCAAACTTGTAAACACCAGAAGCAAAACCAATTCCATACTTAAAAAACTAATGAGATATATTTTTAAGTTCCCTTTTTCAAAAGTCCATGAGGCTAAAAGACATAAAGGAAAAATTAGCGTAGTCAACAGAAGAAAAAATAAGGAAATACCATCAATACCTAAAACTAAATTTATATTTGATACAGGTAACCACAAATTGTTAACTACAAATTGAAATTTAGACGTTGAATGGTCAAAACCCAACCACAAAAAGAGAGATAAGATAAAAACCAATGCAGTGATAAACAGAGAAAATTGTCGGAGCAACAACCGATGCTCGGCAGGTATAATAATTAAACCAAAAACACCAATAATTAGAAGCAAAAACAAAGAATTTAAGAGCATAACCTTTTTCCGACCCAAGTTAAATAATCTTCTTGGTTGACCGCTTGTACCACGATAGGCATAAATCCGTGGTTAACACCACAAATCTCGCTACATTGACCGTAAAACACACCCTCCCTTTTTACAAAAAGAAAAACTTGATTCAATCGACCAGGACACGCGTCTACTTTTATCCCTAGACTAGGAACCGCCCAAGAATGTAAGACATCAGCCGAAGTAACTAAAACACGTATATGTGTATTAATAGGAACAAAAAGACGATTATCTACTTCTAATAGACGAAAAACTTTGCCGGCTTTTCCCACACTATGTGGCTCAGGGATAATCAAATCTTCTTCTCCGATAAGATACGAGTCAAAATTTATACGTTGCCTTTCAGAGCCCTCACCATCTCCGGATGGTTCTTTAATAAGGTCTAAAATCAAATTAATTTCTTCTTTTAAAATTTGATGAATACTCGAATCTTCCTCAATTATTGTAGTCAATAATTTATACAAAAAATGTCTTAACTTATTGATATCGGTTTCATCCAAAGTATAAACCGTATCTTTAAGCATTTGTAGAATATCAAGCAAAAGATTAGTTTGGTTGGAAGCCAGGTGTTTTTCCCCAAAAACGTCTAAAACTTCTTTAATACCATTATAAGACCTATTAATACCCTTCGGATTATTATCACTACTTTCACCTTTACCCGTAGAATCATTAGTGATACTTAACTCGCCCTCGATTCCTGAATTATCCGGAGAACTTCCTGTACTGTTAATATACATCAGAACTAAAGCATCTCTGTCAATTTTACTACTATCTTCTTTAACAATTTTTTCAAGAAAAGTAGAAAATAACTTTAAATTTTCTAAATCTACTTTTGATTGCAATAAAAGAGTACGTAACTTAGTAGCTATTATATTAGGATTCGACTTTATATCAAGTAGACGTAACTCAGATAAAAAAATTTTAAAAGATTTAACATGAGAATCAACATCATAGTGAGCCCCTTTAAAAAACCCCTCTGGCACATCTTTAGACAACATTTGTTCTACCGGTTTAATAGGACAAACTTTTTTTAACTGCCATTCAATCTTTTCTATAAAAGTTTTTATTTTCGTGGAGGTATCAATAAGCTCATTGTAATCTCTTTCCGCGATATCTACCTCATGCTTAATTTTATTAAGAGAAAAATCTATATACTGAGTGTAAATATTCTCATCATGAAATTCATTTATAAACTTTGATTTTAATTGCTCTATATCATGCTCTGATTTTAATTGTTTTAAATCTGACGAAATTTTATCACTCAACAAATCAGCTACTTTACCCCGGGGTAAAAATTTTTTATCTGCCGCTTTTAAAATGCAATTCTCTAGTGCCAAAATATTTATTTTCTCATGAACCCCCCCTAAATCCGACGTAGGTAAGTCCATGCCCCGAGAAAAATGCAATGATGTTTCATTATTTTCCAAATCGGCTTCTATGGTGCTTTCAATACTGTTGCAAAGATAAAGGAGAGCCTCATCCATAATTTTTTTGGCCTCTTCAAGTGCAAACCCACCATATCTTAATTTATTCTCATATTCCAGCAAATCAGTTTTATGACGATCCCAAGTAAAATTGTCAAAATATGTTTCAGAAACCTTTAGCCGACTAATCTTGTCCCTATGTTCAACAAAAGGTGTGTCCGTAAGAGATTTACTGACATCTTTAGCATGGCCTCCGGCTATTTCTAACCTATCGTTGATTTTTGCCAACTCCTCACTAATTTTAATAATTCGACTTTTAGCTCTACAAAGTTCGTCTTTAGCCAAGTAAAGTCTTTCTAAAGACGTATCACTAATTTGGTCCAAATTGTAATCATTTAAATCGATATTGATAAAATCCAAGGCACCGGTATCAAACTCGCCCTTTAAACCTAAATAACCTAAAAATTCGATATCTTTTTTACAGAAATTCTCTTTCAATTTATCAAAAGTAAAAACCGCTTTTTCTAGTTTTTTTTGGCTCGACTCAAAAAAGGACTGAGCGGATTCAAATTTACTGTTAGCTCTACTTAAAATTTCTCCAGCCTCGTCTGATCTTAAAAATGGAACTGCTAATTTATCACCAAAAGAATTAAATTCTAACTCAGCGCTTTTTGACGCGGCATTGGGAGTAGCTAAATCCTCTGGACTTAAACCAATAGACAATATATCAAATATAGAGGAATCACCCTCAAATTCCTGTTCTGCTTTTAACAACCTTGCTTTAAGAATATCTAAGTTTTCTTTAGTTTTTAGCCTTAAGTTTTCGTCCCAACCGTCGAATCCATCTTTGAGAAGAATATTAGGTCTTTTAAAAGACGAGCTAAACTCAGAGAATTCTGTTCTAGCTCTAATTACCTCTGCACTAGATTTATTAAGTTTAGCCGCAGCTAAATCTACACGGGCTAATTTAAAATCTGATTTAGCACTATTGAGATGCAAACCCGCCTCATGCAATTCTCTCTTGGCGTTTTCCCACTCCACTTTAAGATCCCCCAATTCAGCATCTGTTATATATAATTTCTCTTTACGTATTTCAGAATCCAAAGGGGTCTGAATATTTTGTAGATTTTTATCTTCCTTGTTATTTTCAATATAGTCCAACCAATCTTTTAAATTTTTAACGCGCTTTTGAACCAAATCCAGATTTTCTTTAGTCACTTTTGGTACTAATTCAAAATCAGAATATTCATAAGACCAATACCATTGGTGGCCAACAACTTTTATCGTCAAACTAGGATCAATAACCTCCTCCATAGCATAAAGCAAATTGTATGAAGGTACGCTAATAATCATCAAAATAGCAGCAGGTACAATTGTCCAAACAATTTCAAGTAAAGTAGAATGATTAAAGCTTGCAGGCTCCGGATTAACTGATTCATTGAATAGGCTTAAGGATTGATAAAGTAACCAACCAACAAAACAAGCGATAAGCAGCATGAAAGTCATTAACAAACCATTAAAAGAAATAATACCCTCCATAATTGGGGTAGCTGGATCTTGAAAACCAACTTGCCAGGGATGCGGTGCGTCCATATGCGCCATATTATAAGGTTTAAATATAGAAAAAACAAATAATAAATAAATAAATAAAGTATTAGCTCTTTTTAATATGTTCATGAGACACGTGTGTAATTAATATCAACTTATTTATGAGATATCTCTAGGGGTCAAATAATCTACCACCCCCACTTTGTAACTTGGGGCGGTAGTTAAATGGTTTAAACTTGTTGAACAACGTCTATTCGGACCATCCATTTTGATGGCATGCAACATTAAAAGTTTTTCCAACCACCCAACAAACAACCCTCCAAAAATAAAAAAAGAAAAATATCCAACTGATACCGTGATACCAATAAATCTAAAATAATCATCAACAGGCGTGGTCCCAGCCCAACCCAATAAACAAAAGTCTGCAACGAAAAGCCAAAAAACTACGGCATAAACAGGTCTAAAGTTACCACTTCGCAATATCGAGGTATTTAACAACGGGTACAAAAATAACATTACAATAGCACCTCCCATAGCAAGAATACCCCCAACTTTATTTGGTATAACTCTTAAAATAGCATAAAATGGTAAAAAGTACCACTCCGGCACAATATGGGCTGGGGTGCTATAAGGATCTGCCTCTAAGTAATTATCCGGTTCGCCTAACGCATTAGGGAAGTAAAAAACAAAAATAGATAAAGAAAAAACCAGCGCGAAAAAAGCCACCAAATCCTTTACATAAATATAAGGATAAAAATTAATATTTGCTACTTTTGTTTTTATACCTAAGGGGTTATTCGACCCATCTTTATGTAACAAACCCAAATGAACAAAAACCATACCAGTAATTAAAAATGGCAACAAGTAGTGTAAACTATAAAAACGATTTAATGTCGGATTTCCCACAGTAAAACCACCCCATATCCACATAACAACTTCTTTACCTATCACGGGAATAATAGAAAAAAAACTTGTAATAACGGTAGCCCCCCAAAAGCTCATTTGACCCCATGGCAAAACATAACCGATAAAAGCCGTCGCCATCATTAAAACATAAATAAGAGTGCCAGACCACCACAAATGTTGTCGGGGTTCCATATAAGAACCATAATATAAACCTCTAAAAATATGAGCATAAACCAGCATAAAGAAAAAAGAAGCCCCGTTTGCATGCATGTATCGGATTAACCAACCACTTTTGACATCCCGCATTATATGTTCTACACTAGAAAATGCATAATGCGTTTCACTCGCGTAATGCATCGCTAAAAAAGCCCCACTAAGTATTTGAATAAGCAAACAAAACCCTGCGGTCGACCCAAAACTCCAATTATAATTTAAATTCATAGCCGTCGGATAATCAATAATATGAGAATCTACCCAACTAAGTATTGCATTTAAATTCCATCTCGTCATAAAATATTAATATATCAGCTTTTTCCAATATGAGACCAGGGGATATGAAAATCAAACGAACGAAATTCTTGCGTTAATTCAATAGGCTCGCAAACGACAACTCTTTGATCTTCATCATAACGCAATTCGAAATAACCACTCAATGGAAAGTCTTTTCGAAGAGGGTGACCTTCAAACCCATAATCTGTAAGAATTCGACGTAAATCCGGATGTCCTGAAAAAAATACACCGAGTAAATCCCAAATCTCACGCTCCCACCAATTTGCTGAAGGAAATATATTAACGACAGACGGTAGAGGATTTATCTCATCAGTGCAGGTTTTAATCCTAATTCTAGAATTGGATCTAATATTTAAAAGCTCGTAAACAACCTCAAAACGTTCTTCTCTATCTGGGTAATCCACACCAGAAATAGACGTAAGTAAATGAAAATTACCATTACTATGATGGTGTAAAAATGTTAATGTAGCCAACAAATGTTTTTTAGACACATTAATAACAATCTCATGTCCAAACACTTGAAATGTTTGGACAGGCAAAAGTCGTGTAAGACTATTCGCGTATATAATCAGGGAGTTTAACATTATCTAAAAAACTATCATATCAAACCAAATTAATACAACTACTCGGATAATTGTTTAGTTTACCCGCATAAAAACTTATTAACTAAATAATCTCTTATGGGAATTGAACCCATATTTCTGCCGTGAAAAGGCAACGTCCTAACCGCTAGACCAAAGAGACTATACATAATACAAAGCAACAAATTAACATCACATTTGGGCCTAGATCGGATTGAACGATCGACTTTACGCTTATCAGGCGTATACTCTACCACTGAGTTATAGGCCCTAGAGCCCTATTAAAAGATAAAGCCCTTTATTACAAATAACAAAAGCTTTAATAATTTTTTACTTTTAGTTTACCGCTTTTTGGATTGAATCACAGGAAAAGCAACACCCCTATTTTCAACCCAAGGATTAGAATCTTCGAGATGCCCCTGGGTTAATGTCAAATAAACAACATAAAAGAAAAATAATGAAGCGACTGAAGAAAGAATTGACCCAAAAGAGGCTACGCTATTCCAACCGGCATAAGAGTCCGGATAATCTGGAATACGCCGAGGCATACCGGCTAATCCTAAAAAATGCATAGGAAAAAATGTTAAATTTACTCCAATAAACATAAGCCAAAAATGAATTTGCCCTAAAACTTCCGGATAACCCAAACCAGTCATTTTTCCAATCCAAAAATAAAAAGCACCAAACATCGTAAAAGCAGCGCCCATACTTAAAACATAATGAAAATGCGCAACCACGTAATAGGTGTCATGAAGAGCAATATCTACACCGGAATTAGCCAAAACAACACCAGTTAACCCCCCAATTGTAAATAAAAAAAGGAAACCTATAGAAAATAGCATTGGTGTTTTAAGACGTATCGAACCTCCCCACATGGTAGCTATCCAACTAAAAATCTTAATACCTGTAGGAACAGCAATTATCATCGTAGCCGCTGTAAAATAAGCTCGAGTGTCAATATCCAAACCAACTGTAAACATGTGGTGAGCCCAAACAATAAAACCTAAAATACCAATCGACAACATAGCATAAACCATTCCCAAATAACCAAAAACGGGCTTTCTTGAAAAAGTAGCCAAAATATGACTAACTATACCAAACCCCGGTAAAATCAAAATATACACCTCGGGATGTCCAAAAAACCAAAACAAATGCTGGTAAAGCACTGGGTCGCCACCACCCGCCGGATCAAAAAATGTAGTATTAAAATTACGGTCCGTTAAAAGCATAGTAATGCCTCCAGCCAAAACTGGAAGAGATAATAAAAGTAAAAATGCTGTTATTAAAACAGACCAAACAAATAAAGGTAAACGGTGCATACCCATACCCGGAGCACGCATATTAAAAATGGTTGTTATGAAATTAATGGCACCCAAAATAGAAGCAGCACCGGATAAATGTAAACTGAAGATAGCTAGATCAACTGATGGCCCCGAATGCGCCTGGATACCACTTAAAGGTGGATAAACAGTCCAACCTGTACCGGCTCCAGCCTCCACTAATGAGGAGGCCAAAAGAAGTATTAACGACGGCGGTAACAACCAAAAGCTTATATTATTCATACGAGGAAACGCCATATCTGGAGCACCTATCATTAAAGGAACAAACCAATTACCAAACCCCCCTATAAGAACAGGCATAACCATAAAGAAAATCATCAAAAAAGCATGAGCCGTAACAATAACATTGTACAACTGATAATTCCCCCCCAAAAACGTATTGCCCGGGCTTGCAAGCTGCAACCTTATAAGAACAGACATCGCTGTACCTAAAACACCGGAAAAAGCCCCAAATATTAAATATAAAGTACCAATATCTTTGTGATTTGTAGAAAAAAACCACCTTGTAAAGAAACCACTCAATGCCGAGTTAGAAACCAATGGAATAAAACTTTGCCATAAAGGTTTTGATTCTTGAGTAAAAGACATTTTTTTAAATCATTAATCCTATAGCTATTTTATAGATCAATAAATAAACCAAATTAGGACTCAACATAAAAAATATAACGGTCCATCCAATAATAACCAAAAAAAAAGCAGCACCTTTTGTCAATGGGGTGAAATAAAACCAACTTTCTGCTTTTTCAAAATAAAAAATTTTTATTAATCTAATATAATAAAAAGCCGAAACAACACTAGTTAAAACTGCGAATATTGCGACAAGATAATAAGACGAATCAATGACACTAACAAAAATGTTAAGTTTGGCGAAAAAACCACCCAAAGGGGGGACACCCGCCAAAGAAAAAATCATAAGGACAATTCCTAAACCAAAAACTGGATTAGACCGAACTAACCCAATTACATCCGAAAAGGTTAAAAAGCTATTATCAGATGTCAAATCTAAGTGGAGAACATAAATCCATAAAAAAATAGCAGTTAACATGTAAATGAAAAGATAAAACAAAACACTTTGAACCCCCTCGACACTACCGGACGCTAAACCCAAACACAAAAATCCAACATGCCCCACACTACTAAATGCAAGAAGTCTTTTAATTTTGGTTTCACCTAAACCACACACACAACCAATAAAAAGACTGAAAAGACCGCATAAGCAAAAAAAGTCTTCCCAAAATACGGGGAACAAACACCAAAAACTTGTATAAACTAAACGTAATACAACAACAAATATAGCAAGTTTTGGAACAGATGCAAAAATAAGACTGACAATCGTAGGAGCACCTTCGTACACATCGGCTATCCACATGTGGTAAGGGGCTGATCCTAATTTAAATAAGAGTGCTGAAATTAAACAGATTAAACCCAAATAGAATAACGGAGAACAACCCGCAAGATTTTCCGTTAACAAACTGAGAGACCCTATATTGGTAGTACCCATAGAAAAATAAATTAAGGATGCACCAAACAAAAAAAAAACCGAAGCAACCGAACCAAGAATAAAATATTTCAATCCCGCCTCAGCAGAAAAATATGAATTTTTCTTCCAAGTGGCTAAAACATAAAAAATAAGGGACATAAACTCCATATTTAAATATATGGAAAGAAAATCATACGAGGAAATTAATAAGCACAAGCTTAAGCAAATGCTAATAATAAAAAAAAAAAACTCAAAAGCGCGCAACCGAACCGAAAACATATAGGCTTCACTTACAGAGACACAGACAAACAAACCTAAAACAACAAATAATTTTAACCATATCGACAAATGATCCGTAATAAAAATTGAATTCCATAATGTCTGAGATTCAATAGGATTATTAACAACCAAAAAAACACTTATAAATAAAATTATTGAGGTTAACCGAATCATGCTCGGTGTTAAATAGGTATAAAGTGCTGCTGCGGACAAACCCAAAAAGCTTCCATGCATAAGAACAACTAAAATAGAAATTGCAAGAAAAAGCTCCGGCAAAAAAGCAACGATGTCATTTTGAAAGATTAAAGAGAATTTCATGACTTACATCTTATAGGATTTGAACCTATGACCCACGATTTAGAAGACCGTTGCTCTATCCACTGAGCTAAAAATGCTTTTATAATTTGCGCTTTATTATTGTTAGAATCAAATATTATGACTAATGAAGAACTATAGCGTCATTTATATAAATACAACTTAAAATTGTAAACACATAAGCTTGGATTAAAGCAACGGCCAACTCAAGACCAAAAAGAATAATCAAAACTAACAAGGGCACAACGTGCGCTATTAGCAATAATCCACCACTCCCCATCATAGCCCAAGCAAAACCAGCAATTACTTTTAGTAGGGTGTGACCTGCCATCATATTGGCAAAAAGACGAACAGCTAAACTAAGGGGTTTAAATATATAGGAAACTATTTCTATCGGAACTAATAAAAATGCTAAAGGCAACGAGGTACCCCCTGGGAGAAATAAACTCAACATGTGAAACCCGTGTGTTGAAGCACATATAAGAACTACCCCTATAAATACACCAAGAGCTAAAACCATTGTCTGAATCAAATGGCTTGTTATGGTAAATGAGTAAGGCACAAGACCCGACACATTAGAGATCAAAATAAAACTAAATACCATAAAAATAAACGGAAAATATTTTTGACCATGTGGACCGATACTATCCCATATTAAACCCGCGGTAGTTAAATAGAGACCTTCTAAAAATAACTGCCAACGACTAGGAAAACAGCTTAAACCAAAAACAGAAAGACAATAGTAAACAAACAGGATGAAACCTAAACTAAAAATCGTTGTAATCATTGCGTTAGTTATCGATAAGTCAAATAAACCAATACCTAGATTAACAAATGGAAGTATTTGAAATTGTTCTAAAGGACTAAAAAACATAGATAATGATAATATAAAAAATATAACAATAAACTTTACAAAACCAAAATAAAAGACTGAGTAAAATATGTCAAAATAAAATTGAAAAATATCTAGTAAATTATTACACTATTACATTAAACCCCCACCAGTAAATAGTCAAAAAAAGAAATAACCAAACAACATCAACAAAATGCCAATACCAAGCGGCTGCTTCAAATCCAAAATGCCTTTGACGACTAAAATGGTCTAAATATAACCGAAAAGCACAAATAGATAAAAAGATAGTTCCAATGATTACATGAAAACCATGAAAACCTGTAGCCATAAAAAAAACAGAACCGTAAACACTATCAGACATAGCAAAAGGTGCGTTAATATACTCAAAACCCTGCAATCCCGTAAAGATAACTGCAAATATTATTGTAATAACAAGACCCAATAGAGCCTCCTTTTTAAAACCTCCAACAATAGCGTGATGAGCCCATGTGACACTTGCACCAGAAGAAAGTAAAATAATAGTATTTAAAAGAGGTAATCCCCAGGGACTAATTGCCTCTATGCCAGCCGGAGGCCAAACCCCTCCAATATTAAAAACAGGAGACAGAGAAGAGGTAAAGAATGCCCAAAAAAAAGCAAAAAAAAACATAACCTCCGAAACAATAAAAAGAACCATACCCATGCGCAAACCCTGTTGAACCGCAGCAGTATGCTGGCCCTCAAATGAAGCTTCACGAATAACATCCCGCCACCATGTAAACATCACATATAGAATAGTAACTAAACCTAAACACAACAACTGTCCACCACCATCATAATTATGCATATATAGAACTCCACCAAAAGTTGAACTTAAACCACCCAAAGCGGCCACAAAAGGCCATGGGCTTGGATCAACCAAATGAAATGGGTGTCGTTGAACCATTTTAGCTTGCTCCTTCATTTTACTTATTTTAAGAAGGGGATAGGATTCGAACCTACGATGGTAAAACCAACAGATTTACAATCTGACACTATTAACCGCTCAGTCACCCCTTCGAATACAACATTTATCTAAAACCCACAACTTTTGTGCGTAATTTTTTACGGCGTCTCTTAACAGGACGACACCCATTATGCGCTGTTCTTGTTATTAAGACAATAGAATGAATATCGATGCCCAATTTACTAAAACTTCGAACAACACCAAATCGACCTTTGCTTGTTCCTACAATATGGACAATAATTCTTTTATACCCCAAAGAAATTATTTTATTTCCGAATAATTTACCTAATAACAACCCTCGTGTGTACAAATTTTCTCTTTCGTTAAATTCATTCTTATAATCGGGAACTCTTAAAGAACAACTTGTTTTAATAACGTTACTTTTACAGTCCACCAAAGTGCAAAAAATATTACGTTTAGTACACCTTAAATAAACGGATCCCAACTCTTTAGTTCGTGTATTATCACTTAAATACCTAACAGTCAAAGTATTTTTTACCACCTTTTGCCTAGAATAACTCGCTGACTTAAATTTAAGCCATTTATCAACAAAATACCGGTTATTAAACAACATTTGTGTTAAAATAGATTCTTTTTTTTGCATTAGTATGAGTGCGCTGGCCTCTTACAGGTAAACCCTTTTTATGCCGTAAACCCCGATAAGTCATTATTGCGTACAATCTACGTATTTTATCATTTTGAAAACGACGAAGATCAGCACCTACTAAAAGATCCGTATTGTCAACCAAACTTTCTAAAAGTTTACTTTTCTCTGGAGTTACATGAACCCCCCGTGCATCATCCCCGAAACCCGCCTTTTGACATAATATTCGGGATTCTGCTAAACCAATACCATAAATATGAGAAACAGACTGAACCAAAATTTTATTGTCCGGAGTTGGAGTACCGATAATAAAAGGCATAACTGATTATCCTAACAATTGAAATATAGTATGACAAAAAAACGATTTCTTGAAAAACCACTAAAATCCCAAATAAAGGCCCACAAAACATTAAGCGGCCGCAATAATAAAGGTCGGATAACCTCCTGGCATAGGGGAGGTTGTCACAAACGCTTATATCGAGAAATTGATTTTAAACGAAAACACACACAAGGAATTGTTATCGGATTGGAATATGATCCAAATAGATCAGCATACTTGGCTCGTATTTTTAATCCCGATACCAAGAAACAAAATTATATACTTGCAACAACAAACATACAAAAGGGAGACGTTGTAAGATCAAATTTAACCCATGGTGCCTTAAATAATGCTCATAGCAAACCTCTAGAGCGCATACTTACAGGAACCCCAATACACAATATAAGCCTACACCCTGGAGAAAATGGCAAACTACTACGCGCATCTGGGGCCTATGGACACATAGTAAAAAAAACAAAAAATTTGGCACAAATACGTTTAAAATCAGGACAATATCGCTGGTTTAATATTAAAGCACAAGCAACTAACGGCATTATTGGTAATACGGAACATCGTTTTGTTAAATTAAAAAAAGCTGGGCGAGCCAGGTGGTTGGGGCACCGACCCATTGTTCGTGGTGTCGCCATGAATCCCATAGACCACCCACACGGCGGTGGCGAAGGAAAAACATCGGGAGGTAGACCATCTGTGACTCCTTGGGGTAAACCCACAAAAGGTGCCACAACACGAAGATTAAAAAAAAATGCCAAGATCTAACTGGAAAACACCCTTCATAGACAAAAGTCTTTTAACAAATTTTAGCAAAAAAAAGAAAAAAATTACCTGGTCTCGGCGTTCCACTATTTACCCCGTCTGTGTCGGATTAGAACTATCGATTCATAATGGAAAAGAGATGCTCAATCGTAAAATAAAACCTGAAATGGTAGGTCACAAGTTAGGTGAATTTGTACCAACCCGAAAAACCCCATCACAAAAAAAATAAAATGGCACAAAAAGCCCATCCAACAGCATTACGACCCCAAAATACCTTTTATCAAGGGTACACCCATTGGAACGAACCCCGATTTTACTACATATTATCTAGAATACGCCACTTTATTGAATCATGCTGCTTAGGGACCACACATTACCTTCATGACATTCAGATTAATAAACATGCCGCGGCAATAATAATAACTATTGACCTGATACATCTGCATATACGCTCAAAAAAACGCATTAAATCAAGACGTTACAAAGAAAATAAATTAAAAATAAAAAAAAAATCATGGACTTTAGTGGCCTCTAGATTACAAACAGCAGCAAAATTAATTCAGGTATTTACTGGTACAAAAAAGACAATACTAAAAGTTAATAGGTTAAAAATGTATACCAGATCAGTGCCGAAACCCGTAAGAAGAGAAATCGCTTATTATACCAAAAGTTTCCATAACTTAAAATATGACTACGCGAGGTATGGTATACAGTTAATGTCACTAATACTAAAAAATAAAGCGAACACAGCCTGCTTATGCAGGTTTATCGAACAAAATGTCTGTTCTAGACAAAAACGAAAAAGACATTACGAATTTCTTCGATATCTCAAACAAGGACTTCATTCGTTGCAAAAATATAAAAAAATTAACGGTTTAAAAATCCAAATAAAAGGCAGGTTTACGCATAAAGCAAAAGGACGAAGTCGAACTTGGAAATATCAAATAGGCCAAATGCCCCTTAGCCAATTAAACACCACAATTACTGCGGAATATAAACAAACCCAAACGGGATACGGCAGTGTCGGGTTAAAAGCTTGGACTTGTAAAAATTAACCCAATGCTATTACAACCTAAAAAAACAAAATATAAAAAATACTTTAAACCCAGGTTATTGCCAAGAGTTACAACTAAAACACAAAAACTAAATGAACAAAATTGTTTTGCTATAATTTCACTAGAATCCGGATATATAGATGTTCGACAACTAGAGGCGGCACGACAAAACATTAGGCGCAAAATTAAAAGAGAAGGAAAATTAGAGATTATCCCACTTGCGGATAAAGCCATAAGCAATAAGCCGACATCTGCCCGGATGGGCAAAGGCAAGGGGAAAGTGAATCACTGGGTTGCACCCATCTCAGCCGGAAAACCTATCTTATTACTATACGGGATCGATAAAGAACAAGGATTTCCCGCCTTAAAAGCTGGCGCGAACAAATTGCCTCTAAAAATTAAAATACAAGACCTTTAAATCATGCCTGATGCTAGAAAAAAATACTTAAGAAAAAAACGATTATTTTTATCTAAACAAACAACTTTTGTTCTTTTAAATGCCAGCAATTTAAAAACATCTAAAATTAAAAAAGTAAAAATGTCTTTGAGAGGGGGTAAGCTTTATTTTGTACCACTTTATTTGACACCCCCAAAGATTGCAGTAGGTTGTCCCGCTCTAATTGCTGTATATGACAGTCTAAAAGAGATGCAAAATAATATCACGAACATAACCAGACAAATAGATTGCCTGGGAGTGTCAATAGAAAAAAAATGGTACTCCATAAAATATCTTAAAAAATCTAAAATATTAGTTTTAGAAAAAAAAACTCTGGCTTTTCTTTTGCTAAAACTATCGCGATTAAAAAAATAAAATTAGCCCAATTTTATTTCTCATATACCTATAAAGCGAAAGAAGGGATTTGAACCCTCAACTTTAAACTTGGCAAGCTTACGCTCTACCGATTGAGCTACTTCCGCGACATTTCTTTAATTCAAATCAAGGAACAAAACAAAGTTGCAAACTATTCCCTAAAAATAACATATCCTCTTTACTATTTGTACCAAAAAAAACTTGACATTTAAAACAATTTAAAGTTTCAAAATACGGAAATAACGGAATTAATTCCTCAAAGGCAAAAATATCTTTTAAAACAAAACAATACACACTCTGATGCGAGGGTAATTTTAAACCCTCAAATTGACGAATACGCGGTAAAACATTAAACAGAAGTTTAAATAAAAAATTATATAATTGTAACCCTCTAAGAGTTACTTTGCAGCCAACCGCGTATATTTTACCTTTTTTATGTCTTTTTATTTTTTCTGGAATAACATGAGGTCTCTCCCCTGTTATTATTTTTAAGGCACATAAAGAAGAAACCACTGAATTATTATTTACACCAGGAGTTCCTAAATATAAACATATTTTTTTAGGTATCGGTAGCATACTAGAAGTAGCCACGTTACTGCAGAGAATAAAATCCCGCTGAACCACATTAAAATAATGATTTTGATACAGATTCATTTTGCTTATACTGTTTTTCTTGCCATAGCAATCAATTTAGCCCATTTTAAACCCCGAAGTCTAGCGGGTAAGGTTGCCGAAATTCGAGTACCCAATGGTTTTTCTTGTAAACTAATAAGAGCCACAGAATTGCATCCGAAGCTAGAACCAACACCACTTTTAGATCGATGTAATTTTCGTGTTTGGACAACTACTCCTTGATGAACTTCTGACTTGTTCATCTTTAAACGGACACGCCGACCGTAACGCGGTCGCAAAGCCTTTACAGACACTAACAAGATATCTCCAACACCAGCTGAACTTTTGCCTTTTTTAATTTTAATACATCTAACAAGTTTAGCCCCTGAATTATCAACAACCTTTAGAAGAGTTTGCGCTTGAATCATGCTTGATGCTTCCAGCTGGATTTGAACCAGCATGCCAAAAGACAAAAGATTTTGAATCTGCCGTGTATACCAATTTCACCATGGAAGCATAAAATTTATGATTTTAACAACGACGCTTGATCTATGCGAATACTCCCCCTCACCCTGAAATATACTAAAATAATAGCTAAACCAATAGACGACTCACAAGCGGCTACTATAAGAATAAATATTGCAAAAATTTGACCTATAAGATCAGAAAGGCAAACAGAAAATATGATAAAATTTAAACTTACTGAAAGAAGAGCCAGTTCTAATGACATTAGAACAACCACAATATTTGTGCGATTTAAAACAACACCCCCAACACCAATAACAAATAATAAGGCGGATAAAAAAAAAAAATGAATAAAATCCATATTTAAATATTAATGAGATATTAGTGGGAAAATAGGTAGGGAGCCCAAATGAACTCTACGTTTGTTCGAGTCCGCTAATTTGTTTAAGCTGTACCTCTTAGCAACAACCTCTCCTCTACCCAAAGAAGACTCTAATATCTCTTGGCTTAAATTATCCCAAAAAGGTCTTGAGGCAGATCGTCTTCGACTCGCGGCCAAAAGAGCCCTCATTCCTGAATTCAACCCTCTAACAGCTGATATCGTGTATGGTAAATACACGCTGAACGCATTAACCGCGCGATGCTTCTTTGCTCTAGGCTTAAGACGAATACCAATGTCACGCCTTGCCTCAAAAACCCCAAAATAAAAAATGTGCAAAGCGCGACCCGGGTATTTTTCATCCAACAATTGAAAAGCCCTGTTCAAAACCTTTTCTGCTTTAGAACGCTTCCCATTTTTCATTAAAAGATTAATCATTTTGCCCACAAGGGGATCTTTTTTAATGCCCAAAAAATTAAAATTTTCTTTTATTTTCACATTTAAAGATATTTTGTCTTGTATTCCTAATTGACTATATTTTGCTTCTAACATCCTTTATCTGGCTTCTTTGTTCCGTACTTGGACCTAGCCGTCTTACGACCCGATAACCCCGCCAAATCTAACTTATTACGGACTAAACGATATTTTACTCCCGGTAAATCAGGAATCCTACCACCTCTAATCAAAACTTGAGAATGCTCTTGCAATCGATGAATTTGACCAGGAATATAAGCAGTTAATCGTATTCTATTAGATAAACGCACTTTAACCACCTTACGACGGGCTGAATTTGGCTTTTTGGGAGAACAAACAAATACTTTTAAGCATACACCCTTTTTTTGGGGGCAACCCCTTAAACCAACACTTCTTTTTTTTGTTATTTTAGTGCCTTTGCATTTTTTAAACCATTGATTAATATTTGGTCTAGACATTATTACCAGAGAGGGGACTTGAACCCCTACCCCACAAAAGACTGGAACCTAAACCCAGCGTGTCTACCACTTCCACCACCCTGGCTTATGGAGTCGAAGGACTCGAACCTTCGATCCCCGCACCAAAAACGGGCGCCTTACCTACTTGGCTAGACTCCAAACGACCATTCTAACCTGAATCTCCACTCAGTCCGGCAGGAATTGAACCTGCAATACTAGCTTCATGAGAACTATGTTTTACCTATTAAACTACGAACCGCCAACAACCCAATAAGTATTTTAAACCAAAACTTTAATTATTAGATTTTTTAGATCCTCTTATTTTTTCTTTAATACTTTTTGCTAATTTGGGCAAATCAGCAAAAAAAAGAAGTCCTACGCAAGATATAAATAGAAATTGTAAAAGACTTATTTTCATCCACTTTTGTAACATATCGTTAAATAAACGACCCTCATATCAAAATAACAGAAAGAGAGGGATTTGAACCCCCAACCGTTGGCTTTGGAAACCAAAGTTCTACCAATTAAACTATCTTTCTTAAATTTACAGGTCTAAAAATGAAAAAATTTCAATTTACCATATACTACACACAAGAATTAAATTACCGCTTATTACACACGATTATTGGAACAACCATGTTTTTTTTTACGATATACACCTACAAACAAAGTTTAATATTTATACTCTTACCAGCAGGACTTTCTCATTTTATAACTACAGGAGTAACTGAAATATTTTTCACCTATATACAATTTTGTGCTAGTGTAAGTACAAGTTTTTGTGTCACGATACTCCTAACACAAATTTTTTTATTTTTCAGACCTGGACTATATATATATGAAGCCAATACATGCTTTACCATATTAATAACGACAATCTTTTTCAACGCATTCCTGTACACTAGCGCATTTCCATCAATAATTCAAACCTTTTGGAAAACATTTTACACATACTCCACCGTTTTTATGCCGATTCATTTGACCTTTGAACCAAAATTTAATGACTACGTTACACATTTAAAACAATTGAACACCATATTAACTTATGGTTTACCCGCAGTTATTTTACTAGGACTTGTAGAAAGCTACACATCGGCATCACTGTGGATAAAACATAGAGGGGTTATTTATATAACATCATTGGTATTTGCAGCTTTTGTAACACCCCCCGATATAATAAGTCAACTAATTATAGGCCTGCCTTTAATCTTTATATATGAAAGCCAAGTATTGTATAAGACTTTCAAAGATTTATATAAAAAAAAATTACTAGTTGGGCAACCAGTTAAAACCCAAAAGTATGCCTACAGAAAGAATAAAAAAAGCAAGAGCCAGCGGTAAAAAGCACTTCCAACCCAGACGCATTAACTGGTCATAACGATATCTCGGAAGAATGGCCCGCATAACTATAAATAAAATGACAAAAAAACAGATTTTTAAACCAAACCATATACCATCTGAAAAGACCCCAATACCAAATGGGGACAACCACCCCCCTAAAAAACAAATAGAAGTAACCCCCCCCATAACTAACATATTAGCATATTCACCTAAAAAAAAAAGAGCAAATCCCATCGCGGAATACTCGACATTATACCCCGATACTAACTCAGCTTCGGCCTCCGGCAAATCAAAAGGATGCCTATTCGTTTCAGCTAGACAACCAATAAAAAACATAACGCCTACCGGTAATAAAGGGAAAACTAACCAAATGTCCCTCTGTGCTACCACTATTTCAGTTAAATTTAACGTACCAACACATAAACAAACGTTTATTAACCCAATACCCATAGATATCTCATAAGAAACCATTTGAGCAGCAGAACGCAGAGCACCTAAAAAAGCATATTTTGAATTACTGGACCAACCCGAAATCAATACTCCGTAAACACCCAAGGAAGATATTGCCAAAAAATACAAAACCCCTAACTGAGGATCCGAAATGACATTACCATAACTAAAAGGAATGACAGCCCAACTAATAAGGCTTAAAATAAAAGTAATCAGCGGGGCTAATACAAAAAGAACAATATTTGCATTTGTAGGTAAAACGGTTTCTTTAACAAAAAGTTTAAGACCATCGGCTAACGGTTGAAGAAGTCCCAAATATCCAATAACATTTGGACCCTTACGTCTTTGAATACCTGCCATAATTTTACGTTCTGCTAAAGTAAAATAGGCAACTGCAATAAGTAAAGGAAGAACAAGATCAATAATATTTAGTAAAATAGTTAAAAAAGTAAGCCACATTTTAGATTAATTAAAAAGTTATTACGTATAATAAGCAAAGTGATTGCAAAATTTATCAATATCCGTGTTTATAAAACCACAATGCTTCATCGATATTAGCCCTAAAAGGATACATGATGGGCGTTTTAATATCTGACACCAAAACAAAACTTAAATTAGAATAATCTGTTTGAATCCAACTCGGCGTTGGCTGAAGATGCAACTCAAACTTAAACCGATGCGCCAACCGCCACCGCTCCAAGCGCATGCGAAAAGATCTAAAAGGTTTGTAACGAGATAAAAGACGAGCTCGTATAAAAGATCGTTGCGTAGGGCAAAACTCAACAAAATCCCCTTTTTGTAAAGTAAAATTACTATTTTTTATATACTTACCATTAACTAATACCTTATTATGTTGAATCGCTTGACGGCTGTAAAAAATTGAATGGAAAAAACCTAATCGGTACAAAGTAACGTCTAAACGCCCCTCTAAAGTACCCAAAAGTCGTTGAATCGGCGCTTCTGATTTAAAAAATATGACACAAAAATTTTTTAAAGTATTGTGACTCAAATCCCCGTAAAATCGTTTTAAACACAATAAAATAGATAGTGTATTTCGATAACCCCATCGATTATACTTAAACGTTTGATTTGGACGAGAATGCGGTTGTACAAAACTATAATTATGCCATAGCGGGTAGGGGGTATGTCCACGGCTGGACTTCTCATTAGACCTTTTTGCTAAAGGGCGCCTACGCCGTTTACGTCCTCCGAGTATACCCATGATTAAATCCCATTTGGGACGCAAAAAAGTTTTTTCTTTACACAATAAATCCCCCCAAATATCAGCCCTAGCCCAAATACAGGACTTGTACTTTGGTTTAAACCGCATAATTGTAAGGTTTATGACGATTTCTTTCCCCCAATAAGCCAGGTAATCCCTTGCCACACTTTAATTTCTTTTTACCACGACGACATATTACGGACACTGCATTAAAAAACCAATAAGATAATAAAGTATCCTCTATATTTAAATTAAAAAGATAAGACATTCTGCTTGTTGTTGAACCCCCCACACCAACAATTAACAAACACTCCCGATGTGACTCCACTAAATTTTCTTTCATAATATCACAAAGAAAAACCAAATCCACTTTTTTAAATTTGGACAAAACTCCTCTTTTCCATTTTACGCCAGTTATACTAATGTTTTTATCAAATCCTTGTGTTATTATAGGCAAACTATTAATAAAAAGTATATCGGCCTCGCTATCTATCATCATTTCTAAAACTTCTAAAGTAGCACGAATACCATATAGACTTTTTTCCAAATTATACAAATAATATAAATCGCGCTTACCTAAAAGATAAGATTGTATCGTTTTTGATACTTTTACATCATCATTTTTAGAACGAGGCACCAGATAACCACAAGAACTAACAAAAAACGAAAGAATAGCTCCATTTTTTGTTTTTTGCATTAATTTTTTTTACCCTCCTTGCAAGTAACGATTTCGTTCACATAAACTACCCCAGCACCCTTGTAAGAATCGGGAAAACGGTATGCACGTATACTTGTTGTAAAATTTTGCAAAAGTCCAAAATTTGCAGACATAAAGGACAATGTTTTTTTATTAAACCGTACAGACACACCCTCGGGAATATCAATAGAGATACTATGACTAAAACCCAGAGTAAATATAAGTTTTTCCTTAGACTTATAAACTTTATACCCTATTCCTTTAAGAATCAATTCTATGCTATAACCCAAAACAACACCCAAAACAGCTTGGGTAAAAATAGAACTACAATATGGCGTCAAATAAGGTAAAAAAACCACCATATTTCCCTTGCGATATATCTTGCTGACGCAATCAAAATCAACAACGCCACAAGGCCCTGAAATATAAACTTTTCCATTGTTGCTTAAACAATTAACACCTATGGGCAATCTATAGACCGGAGCAATCATAAGGCATATCCCAAAATTTCACCCCCATCCCCTTTGCGTATAGCACTTTCAGCAGTCATGATGCCTTTTGGTGTAGAAACGATTAAAACGCCAAAATCCTGAGACAACCTACAAAGATCTAATGAAGATAGATAAAGACGATCACGCGGTCTAGAAAGAATAGTTAAACGACAGCATATTGGAGATCCATCGTAATATCGTAACAACACTGTAATTAATCCATTTTTTTTCGTATAACCCCGGATTAAATTTTCTTTCCACAAAAGATCCAAAATTTTTACGCAAAAACCAACTTCTTTAAATGAAGTTGAAAAATGATAAACAACAAGGCTATTACGTAATTTATTAAAAATCCTTGAAAGCATTAATATTGTTTGGGACTGGGATTGAACCAACGACCTAAGGATTTTCAGTCCTTTACTCTACCTACTGAGCTACCCAAACGACGAACACACCAATTAAAACTTGCTGTAGCTAATTCTCCCCAAATTGGACTCGAACCAACAACACTATGGTTAACAGCCATATGCTCTACCAATTGAGCTATTGAAGAAAGCTGGAGAGGGATTTGAACCCTCATTTTTGGGTTTGCAACCCACTGCATTAACCCGTTATACTATCTAGCCCTAACGGCGAATAAGGGGACTTGAACCCCCGTCGTCCAAAGCCACAATCTGGTACTCTAACCAACTGAGTTATATTCGCCACATTAATGCTACGACTTATCGGACTTGAACCGATACTCTTTAAATAGAAACAGATTTTAAGTCTGACGTGTATACCAATTTCACCAAAGTCGCTATAAATTTAACGGAGAAGGGATTCGAACCCCCGCCATTTGGGATATGATTCCAATGTTCTAACCGCTGAACTACACCGCTAACTCGACTAAAATTTTTTCTCTCAAATATTATTTTTAATCGCAACTGAAGATAGACACTACAGAGCAAATAGAATCAAAAAAGCCATCATAAGAGCAAATAGGGCAATAGCCTCTGTCAAAGCAAAACCTAAAATTGCAATTCTGAATAACTCATCTCTCAGAGAAGGATTACGCGCAGTACCCAAAACAAGAGCACCAAAAACGGTTCCAATACCCACACCTGCTCCAGCTAGACCAATAGTAGCTAGACCAGCACCCAAAAGTTTAGCGGCTTGAACTAACATGTTAAAAAAGGCTTTATATTCTGATACTATAACGGACCACTTACAATAATGATTTTAAACAACATACTTAAAAAAGTTGGGACCAGAGAGGATCGAACTCACGACTTCATGCTTGTAAGGCATATACTCTACCACTGAGTTATGCTCCCGTAATATAGGTGTGTTGGGACTTGAACCCAAGACCCTCGGATTAAAAGTCCACTACTCTAACCATCTGAGTTACACACCCCCTATAACTATAATTCCTCTTATACTATAGGTAAACTACTTTTACAAAAAAAAAATACGGACATTTATTTTACTTTGATTAAAAAGTAAAATAAATGTACATGCAACAGGCGCGGATCACGCCTGTTTATTTAAACACCACTTTTTAGGATTAGTACAGGTCAGCTTAAAACCTTACAGCTCTTACACCCCCCGCCTATCAAAGTGATTAATTTTCACCCCCACTGAAAACTTGACTTGAGGTAAGTTTCTCGCCTAACGGTCGATTATCTCTTCTCGATGTAGCTACCCGGCGCTGCCCTGAAAAAACAACCGGAACACCAGGGATCGAGTTTTCCTGGTCCTCTCGTACTAAGGTATAGTCCTCGGAGTTTTCAAACACCCACAGAAGATAGGGACCAAACTGTCTCACGACGTTCTAAACCCAACTCACGTACCACTTTCGTCGGCGAACAACCGAACCCTTGGAACCCTTTTCAGCTCCAGGATGTGATGAGTCGACATCGAGGTGCCAAACGAACCCGTCGATAGGAGCTCTAGAGGATCATTAGCCTGTTATCCCCGGCGTACCTTTTATCCATTGCGCGATAACCCTTCCACAAAGAATTACCGGATCACTATGACCGACTTGCGTCTCTGATCGAAATGTTTTTCTTACAGTCAAGCAGGCTTTTACCATTGCGCTCGATTTACCTTTATTGGAAATGAGCCTACCTTTGCATGCCTCCGCTACTCTTTAGGAGGCGACCGCCCCAGTCAAACTACCCAGCAACCACTGTCCGTAAGTTAGTAAACCAACAAATTTTTGGGTGGTATTTCACTAACGCCTAAATAATCTCCGTAGAAATTAAATCACAAGCTCCCACCTATTCTACACTAAAATCTTTGAATTACAATAGTTGCATATAGTAAAAGTGCACGGGGTCTTTCCGTCCAGCTGTAGGGTGGTCGCATCTTCACGACCTTTGTAATTTCACTGAGACCCCGTTGGAGACAGCGGGGAAGTCGTTACACCATTCATGCGGGTCGGAACTTACCCGACAAGGAATTTCGCTACCTTAGGACCGTCATAGTTACAGCCGCCGTTTACCGGGGTTTGATACCAATGCGTAAACACTGGGCCTTTACCTACCGGCACCGGGCAGGTGTCAGTCCCTATACAACCTCTTACGAGTTAGCAGAGACCTGTGTTTTTAATAAACAGTCGCTACCCCCAATTTTGTGCCAAAAAGTAGAGCTTTCGCGCCACTTTTTACTCCTTATTCCGAAGTTACAGAGTCATTTTGCCGAGTTCCTTCAACGGGGTTATCTCAAGGCCTTAGTGTTCTCAACCCGTCTACCTGTGACGGTTTAAGGTACGGTTTAAAAAAGAGCCTTTTTCTTGGAAAAAATAATTTACCTTTAAATTTATTAAAAATAAAGTGAATTTTTCGTCAGTTACTTATCACAGCATAATCTTACCCATCACCACAAGCCTTGGCTTGACTGCTTAGGGACCGTTTTTTCTAGAAGTACACACTTCTGCCGACCAAGTTTTACTTTAGATCGGAAACCTTAGACTTACAGCCACAACGTTTATCATTGTTTCGTGCTACTCATGCAAGTATTCTCATTTCCGATATCTTCACAATAGTTTACACTATAGCTTTTACAACCTACGGAATGTTCTGCTACCACAAAATAATATAGTAATATTGTTTTGTTTGAAGTTTCGGTAATAACTTTAAGCCCTCAAAATTTGCGGAATTTATACTCTAGGTCAGTGAGCTGTTACGCTGTCTTAAAAGAATGGCTGCTTCCAAGCCTACCTTCTGACGGTCTCAGAACATAAATAACCTTTGTCACTGAAGCTATATCATGGACCTTAACTAACAATCTGGGCTGTTTCCCTTTTGAACATGAATCTTAGCACACATGTTCTGTCTGCCCTAAAAATAAAGTCCGTATTCGAAGTTTGCCAAAGCTCGGTAAAGCAAATGCTCCCCTCACTTGCACAGTGCTCTACCCCGGACTACTCTAATAGAACGCTCTACTTAAATAGATTTCGCAGAAATCCAGCTATCACCGGCTTTGATTGGCCTTTCACCCCTAAACTCAAGTCATCCCAGTATTTTGCCACATACACGGGTTCGGCCCTCCAAAAAATGTTACCACTACAATATCAGCCTGCTCAAGTTTAGATCAACCGGTTTCGGGTCCTTAACAAAAGACTATGAGTCGCCATTTAAGACTCGAGTTATCTTCGCCTAGACTTTGATACGCTTAAGCTTGCCTTTTATTAAGATTCACTTGCCCATTATACAAAAGGTATGCCGTTGCTTTTAAAAGCGCCGACTCAAATGCGGAGTTTCAGGATCTATTCACTGTCGCGACTTCTTTTTCACCTTTCCCTCACGGTACTTGTTCACTATCGGAAAGAAAAATAACCTCAGGCTTTGAGGGTGGTCCCCCAAAACTCGAACAAGGTAAACTTGCCTTGTTCTACTATTAAAAAAAAAATTAAAAACTACAGGACTATAACCTTCTAAGGTAAAAACAATTTTTTGTTTTTAAATTTTTAATTTAGCCAAACACCACTTTCGCTCACCACTACTTATGGCTTCTCGGTTGATTTAACAAACAGGGTACTAAGATGTTTCACTTCCCCATATTACTGCATTTACAGTAAGCTTTACAGCTTTAGTTTCCTATATTAGGGGGGTTGGTGTCACAGTATATCTCGACCAACACTCTCGTAATTATTTACGCCTATATTTTTCCTCCAAGGCATTCACACCGCACTAAACATTATATAAA